TACTTTTTCCACGGATAGTGCCAGAACAACCGCAGGGTACATACCAATACCTAGCACAGGCGTGGAAGTGGAAACGGAAGAAATAACTTCATGATCCAGCATCAAATTAATAATTAATTAAATAGGGTAATATCATTCTAATTTTTATTAGACGTTAGAAAAGTAATTATCATTTTGTTTATATTAAAAGATAGTTTGAACTAGTAATTAATACCAAAATACTAGTAATACCAAAATACTAGTAGACAAAAAAAAAAAAAATAAAGATAAGTTGGCTTAATGGATAATCCGATTGGAGATTATCACAGAATGCTCAAAAAGCTACAAAAAATCTATAGAAATAGACGATACTTATAGAATTTAGTCGAAATTACTATTACTACTATATGTGTAAATGTAATGTCTAAAAAAGAAAGTTAATGAATCCCGGGAAAACGACAAAGGAAAGGAGGGAAAATGCTTGGTCAGAACGACAAGATAGACTTGGTTTCGAGAAAACCCTTTGCTCAAACCAAACTTGTTTGAGCAAAGGGTTTTCATTACAAAACTCGCTAAAACGAAAAAAAAAAAACAAAAAATTACTGGATTCAAGTATAGTTTGATATAAGGTATCAATAAGCTAAACCCATACTGCGAGTTGTTTCATGCCATAAATAAACTCGAACACTCAAGAAATCCGTCGGACAAGCGGATTCACATCTCTTACAACCAACACAGTCCTCGGTCCGAGGAGCCGACGCAATTTGTTTAGCTTTACAACCATCCCAGGGTATCATTTCTAATACATCGGTGGGACAGGCTCGGACACATTGAGTACATCCTATACATGTATCATAAATCTTTACTGAATGTGCCATTATTATACATTTTTGAACGTGATAAATTTTCGGTCTAGTAAACTTTTACTTTTTTAAAGGAATCCTATATTTTTATACCAGACGATTCAATAAGTCAGCGAGATCTCGCGCCGGCAAAATTCGAATTTCTTTAGATTTTCTAGCGCGTTCCAAAATACTTTTATTTGTTAAGTTTTTTCAACCAACATCATATCGTACCCGTATCCATCTCGATAATTTCAATATATTTCTGACTAGATAAATTTATAATGACTAGATAAATCTAAATTTATCTAATTGAGTTTATCACGAAATTTTATTGGGTATATGAGTTTTTTGTTTTCACAATAATTTGATGAACCACAGGTGGTTCCACTACTAGCTGTTTGAGCAGCGGAAATTGGTATACCAAATCGAGACAAACTGGGACAGAAATTTATATTAACTGAATTTAATATGAGTTGAAGCTACATAAGAGCTCTAACCATATTTCAATTTTTGCTTAATATATAGGTCAAATAAGAGAAGTCTATCTTCGGGTAGCAGAAAGTAACGCGTTATCAATTTGGCTTCATTTCAATCTCAACTCAATCCAAATTCAATCAAATTCGATTGCAACAAATAGGGAAGAAAACAAGGTAGGTAATATATTCGAAATAGATCAATAGATAACATAAGTTTATTTTAGCTAGGAATTCAAATGTAATAATTTCGAATATTGCTGTTTACTTGATGAGTTCATTTTGTACACATTTTTAATATTGATTATTTTGTTGTGGATGAATTGGTCAAAAAAAATTTCATTGTCTAATTAAGACTTTGTTTTGGGACGCCGATAACCGATTTAGATCCATTTTCTTATCTTATAGATCCTAAGCCGCAAATGAATCCTTTTGAATTAGTGATGAACACTTGGTTGCACAATACTCAACACAAATACCCCCCCCCTCCCAAAAAAAAACACAGATTAAAAAATCTTATTAGAATTAAAAAAGAGATCTCTAGGCCATACACAAATAATAAATGTGTTTATCAAATTCAACGTGTAGTTGCCCTAGGAACCTGATCAAATTATCTCCGGAGTAGGGAATAGTTAGAGTGTCCCGGTACAGAGTACTCATGAAACCTTGATCAATGGATCGGGTAGCTTGTATTGTTTGCTGTACCGAATGTCAGACCTGATTTGTAATGTGAATATAGAAACAGAGCTGAAGACCAATAACAAAATCCCTTTCTTTGACCTTGTTTCTTTCTCTTTGTTCAGGAACTGTAGTCAATTAGAATGCGAAAAAACGTTATTAATGCTAGAGAAAGAGGTAAAATAAATTGACTTTCAAGATTTACTTGTCCATCCCGTTTCAGCCGCGGTAAAGTTCATCTTGTGTCAAGAGCTAGAAAAACGAAAATAGTCGTTCAAACTAATGTAATAAAATTTTGATTAGTGTTCCAGCACTTCTTTTATTTATGTCAAAAAGCTCCCCATGAGCTACAAAGATTACAAACCCTTTTTTTTTGGTGATATTACAAAAAAATAAAATTATAGTATTATATATATATATATATATAGTATAGTAATATATCAATTTTTAAGCTACTTATTACTTCGAGATTAAGAACGTTATTTCATTGTCGATTCTTTAGAGATTCAAACTCTTATGCTAAATCGGCTCTTAGCATGAAAATAACTAAAATCTTTGATTCGAAAAATTTCCATGTTTCTTTGTTAACGTTTTATCCTTAGATTTTTTTTTTCAGAATTGTTTCAGTACTAAGGTTTTTATTGACTTAGTTTTGCATGCAATGCTAAATAGCAAGTAAAAACACGTTAATTTAAATTCAAACCAAACTACAACGGTCAAAGGTTATGACATTTCAAATAAATTTAACTAATTTTAAACTCTTGACTAGCTAACTCCCGAATTAATTGGTTATAGCTTTCTCTATTTTTTTTTGATAAATAGTTCAGCAGTCGTTGTCGTTTTCCCAAAATTTTTCGCAAACCCCTCTGAGATGAAGAGTCTTTTTTGTGCAATTCCAAATGTGAAGAAAGTCGCCGTATTTGAGTGGTGAAGCCGAATACTTGAGATTCAACGGACCCCCTATTTGTATTTGTTTGTTTTTTTTGTGAACTGAATGCATTTTTTACCATAAATAGACCTTGACTTTTTTTTTTTTATTTACTTTACATTGACAGACAGCTATGGATTTTTATGCTCAATAATAACGTCCGGCGTTGTTTATTGTATATATACTAATTGAATAGAAACTGATTTACGATTGGTGGAATTCAGTACAAGTCGAAATTGGATTTCTTTTTTTTTTTTTTATAAGTAGAGCAAAGGACTGGTACATTTTCACGTCGACGAATTTCCATTTTAAAATGGAATTAAAACATTTTTCCTTTCATATTTCTAAATACTAACATTCACTCGTATGTGAGTCTTTTCTTTCATATCCTCTATCTTATAATCCTATTTTTCATATTTCTATATATTTCGATAAGTATAAGGGTAGAGGATAAACAAGTATGTTATCTACATGTTTTCAATTGTGAATACAAATGTATCCTTAACATAGTGAAATGACTACCATTACTGGTATTAAACCAATAACGATTCATACAAGCTAAATCTTCTAATCGAAAATTCGGCCAAAGAATTATCTTGAATTTCATTACTTGATTGTTGTATATATCAAGATCATTTTTGTCATGGACAACTTGGCTGCTATTTTTGACACTCTTTCCGTTGCAATATAGTGTCTTTCCTTGTACATTTTTGTTTGTTTTTGAATTAAAACAAATTAAAATTCTCAACGTTCTACAGCGTCTAAAAGATAAAATGTTTTCAGGAATACACAAATTAAAATTTTTGTCTTCACTTGCAGTTATTCTTTGCTGTGGCAAAATCATTTCAGCCAACTGTTTACTAGCAACGTATCTTTGCTTTTGATTCTTACTCTTATGAACCAAGGAAATACTTACCGTTTGATACATAATAAAATACCCGTCTTTTCCCGACAGACGAATCGGTTCTATAATAAACAATCCCTTTTTAAGTAATTCTTTCCGAGTTAAATTCAGATTAATCAACATTATATCCAAATCCAGTTCTCTTTTTTGAATCGAGGAAAGGGTAATTTTTTTTTGATCCATTAATCGAAGCAGGAGACAATATACTTTGATATTACTAAGCATTGGTTGAGTCAAAACCTCATTCCCACGGAATTGAAAAAGCAAATAACGGTTCAGAAATAACTCTAGTTCTGCTTCTGTTTTACTTTTGTATTGTTTGCGCGTGTTCTCTTTTTTGATGTTTAATTTTGTATCATTTTCTTCAATATTGTTTTTTTGCGAGGGAAGCGATTCAAGGTCTTTTCGGTTTGGGAGTTCATGTTCTTCTTGGGATTCGTTTTCTTCTTTATTTCGTTGTTCTTGTTTCAATGATAGTTTTTCATTTTGATTGATTTCACTATTGTTTTTTTTATTTATATTCCAATTTACTAGAAGTAATTTGCTTGGTATAAACCAAGGTTTCGTTTTATATGTATTATAACGAAACAGAACTTCTGAGAAGAACCAAAGTTCCGGATTTCCTATCTCACTCTTTAGGGTTTCGTGATTCATTCCCATCCAATCAAAAAATTCTTTTTTTGAGTTTGGTCGATTGATTTTGGAAATGATCAGATCCTTTTTCGTAATTTTTTTATAATTAGTTGTACGAATTTTCATATTTTGATTTCTATTTATATTGGTCGTAATCCAAGTTTCAATCTTCGTTTTTTCTCTAAGCTCAAAATTGAGGATTTTACAATCAAAATATTTTCTATCGGCCCCCTTTTTCATATATAGAATATGACCCATATTATTTGTAATAGAGATCAAAAAAAGTTTTTCTTTAGGCGTGTTGGCCGAAAATTCTTGGTTTGTCTTTCCTTTGAAAGTATATTTATATTTATACAAAAAGCAATGTTTTTCAGAATTAATAAGCTTTTGAGAATTAATGAATTTATATGAAAAAAGATCATAATTATAGTATTTTTCAAATACAGCTTTTTTAATATAAAATGAATATATTTCAAAGTGGGTTTTGAAAAAAATAAATTGGTCTTTTTCAGCTGAATTCCAGTTACTTAACTTTTCCTTTTTATTTTGAATTATACGCCGAACTTTATTTAGACCTTTTGTTATTATTAATCTAGACCCGTTGGTACGAGATAAATCATATGGATAATGTCCTCTTAACCATTTTTGCCATTGAGTTATGAAATAACTCGGAAGTTTCGTATCATCTAAGTTTGGATGAAGTCTTATCATTCCCTGGTTTTCAAGGGACTCTTTGATTTTTGTCTTAACAAAAGGTCGGATTACTTGAAATTGGCGAACAAATGTTAATTTATCTGAATTACTGATTTGAAGTTGTGATAATGTATACAATAAATATGCTTGTGATACGTAAGGTACGCCATAACACATATGTGGATTGGTTTGACTTTTAAAAAAAGTATCCTGTGACTTTTTCGGAGTTGGAATTCCATTTTTCGTTTTTTTAGGAATTTGTTCTTGTTTTCTTTTATTATTGGAAATGGATTTTTCAATAATCTTTTTTGTTTCTTCAAGAAAAACTTCGATATTCTTTTTAAAAATATTTAATATAAATAAAGAACTATTTGGGTATATTCTTTCAATGAAAAGTTGAAAAAAAAGGTGCAATTTTACAATTAATTGTGGATTTCTTCTTGTTGTTATTTCCCTTTTTTTGGTTTGGAATTTTTTCCTATTAGAACTTTTTTTCTTAGGACTAGGATTATTGATTTTTGGAGTTATTATTTTTTTTTCTTTGTTGATTCTTGTTAGGTTTATTTGATTTTTACTTGTTTTATCAACCGAATACTTAATTTTTTTTTGCGACAATGAAGAAACTGTTCGACTTGGCAATTTGATTTTACTAAATAATTGATGAATAATTCTGTGGAATTTGTTTTTTTTTTTTTCCAGTTCTTTAAAAATGGGTTTAAAAAAGGACGGTTGTTTTCGAGGCCTACCAAAAGGAAATTCAGATTCCAGTCCCCAAATTGTTAAAAAACAAAAATCATTTTTTTCTTTTTTATTATTTCTTAGATTTATATTTTTTGGAAAGGATCGTCGTTTCGAATTGTGCCAAGGTTTCATCCTGAAAGGAAATATTATTTTTATCTGAATACCGTCTGTTAACCAATTTTGAGGAAATTCTGTTTCGGATAATGGAACACCATTATAAGTACATTTAACATACATCTCTCTATTCCATTCCTGTAAATCCTCCGACCATTCAGGAAGTTGAAATAGTAATATACGGCCAATATTTTTTCCAAGTATTAATGAAGGTAATATAATATATTTTCTAACAACTGATTGCGTTAGTAACATCATACCTCTTATTATTTGGGCAAATGGAATGGTATCCCACGCCTCGGCTATCTCGATTCTCAATTTCTCGTTTGTTTCTTCAGTTACAATTTGAACTGTTTTCCTTTTGTGTAGCCAATTTCTAAAAATTAGTTGAAGCAACCCGGAGATCTCAAAAGAAAAAATAGGTGGTTTTTCTATTCTATCCAAAAAAAGCGGGGAAAATCCATTTGTTTGAAACAATTCCCAAATAACGATTTTCCTCCTTTGTGCTCGCATAGAACCTTTTATTAGACCTCTACGAAAGTCAGGTTGTTGTGAATAGCGTATCAAAGCTACTTCGTTTGGTTCATCCGAAGGAGACGTATTACTATCATTAGTCTTAGGATCCGGATCATCATTCGTAGTAGTCAAAATTACTACACGTTTGGCTTTTCTTGACCGAATTTCATAATCTATTGATCCGTTTTCGTGCTGCTCTCCGGATTGTTGTTCGACTTCGTCGATTAATTTATATAACCAGTGAGGTACTTTTTTTTGGATTTTAGGTGACTTTCGGAGAATCTTTTTTTGACCATTTGAATTAGTAGTTATAAAATAGTTTGAATCTGGTTTTCCTTTTGATAATAAAAGATAATTCTTTCCTGTTAAATCCATGGAGTTGTGTTCTTTAACAAAAAGAAACTTTTTGATAAAAATTAACGAATCAAAAAAATGCGTTGATACCATTTTTTTATCAAGATCCGCCTCTTTGATTTCCAATTGTTGTAAATAAGCATCTTCAAGAAAGATATGATGAAGCTTATTGATTCCAAAATTCTCTATTAACTCCATGATATTGATTTTTTGTTGGATTGAACAGGAAAGATTTATTGGTCTCCGATATGGTCCGTTGAATAAAGGATCATGCCTTTTTGAAAAATATTTATGTATTGAATCATCGTAACACAATTGAGGCCTTATTTCAAGTAAATTAAAACAAGTAGACTCGTTGTCTATCCCTTCAATTCTATTTAGAAACTCGTTCTTTAATTTTTTTACTTTTTGAAAAGAATTAGAATCGGAGACTTCATTATCGGGATCTTTTTCAAGTCTAAGCCAGTAGATACCTCTTTTTGTACTTTCCAAAAAAATTGAAAAAATCGGGGGATATGTAAACGATATTGTTTCTTTTCCATCCCCGTTTGATATGCCAAAAAAATATTGTGACATCTCATTTCTGACAGCATAGGCAAATTGATTATTTTCAATGTATCGACAAGGTCGATTCCACTTATT